AAAAATCCAATTGGTAATATTACTATATATATCATATTCTATTTCTAAATAAGAAGTAATTTCAAAGAAGAAATTTAAAACTGTTAATCATAATCAATCGAATAATATGATGCATACGTCAAATATTTTTATTTGACGAAACGAAATCGATTGGAAAGTTGTAGCAAAAAGACAGGGTATTGGGGGCATTTGCCCTATACGTGCAAATTAAAATCGGGCATATTTTTACTCGGAGTAGAGCACAAACCTAAAAGAATTAAAAAAAAACCATTCAGGAACAAGAAAACGCCATCATGATTTGAATTGGATCTCGATGAAAGAATACATCAATGAGAAGTTAGTTTGATCAATTTAATTTATTTGTTTTATAGATAAACAGGTCAAAACCCATCTTTCTTGAAAATGGAAGAAAAGTCCCTTCGTTAAGAGAAAAGTTAAAAAGTACTCAACTCACTATTAAAAAGCGAGGGCTGGAATCTACACATTGATTTTTTTTTCGCGATTTTTATTGAACCGTATGCATCAAAAGGTGCACGTACTGCTCCTAAAGGATAGGATTTTATCCTAATCAACCGACTTTATCGAGAAAGATTACTTTTTTTAGGCCAAGGTGTTGATAGCAACATCTCAAATCAACTTATTGCTCTTATGGTATATCTCAGTATAGAGAGTGAGACCAAAGATTTGTATTTGTTTATAAACTCTCCTGGCGGATGGGTAATACCTGGAATAGCTATTTATGATACTATGCAATTTGTGCGACCAGATGTACAGACAGTGTGCATGGGATTAGCTGCTTCGATGGGTTCTTTTCTCCTGGTCGGAGGAAAAATTACCAAACGTCTAGCATTCCCTCACGCTTGGCGCCAATGGGTTTTTTGTTTGAAAGAAAAAAGAAAACTATGCCTTCGCCATTTGCCATATGAAGTATGAATATTAAGTAATAATAGCATGGCTTTTCAAATTCGATATAAATTTTTTTTAGTTCGATTATGTATCGAAAGAGTAGTATGAGATTGAGATAAAAGGTATTTCCGATTTTGTCGTATCTATTGGGAAGACCTATTTCAGCGTCACAAACTTTTTTGTTTTCACACTTGATTTTCTGTTATGAACGAGTACAAAAAAACAAGATTCTATATTTTTTATTTGAAAAAAAAAAGAAACTTTGGGATTGCTAAATCACCGACGAAATAAAGCAACGGAGCCACCATAGTATTTTTGTTTTTTAACTCCTATCAAGGGAAGGGTAGTTAATTTACCAATCTAGGCCTGAGAAACTCTAGATTTTTCTTCGATGAAAGGTAAAAGTAAAAGAGCCGTATGCAATGTGGAAACAATGCCTGTACGGTTGGTCAATTCGATCCTTTTTTCTTATGATTCTGTATTTCTTTTCATCAACTTATCATACGAGCTAGAGTAATATCTTATATCATCAGGGTAATGATCCATCAACCTATTGCTGGTTTTTATCAGGCACAAATAGCAGAGTTTGTCCTGGAAGCAGAAGAACTACTTAAATTGCGTGAAATTATCACAAGGGTTTATGCACAAAGAACGGGCAAACCTTTATGGGTTGTATCCGAAGACATGGAGAGGGATGTTTTTATGTCGGCAACAGAAGCCCAAGCTCATGGAATTGTTGATCTTGTAGCAGTTGCATAAAAAATCAAAAAATAGCATGAATTTCACGCAAATCACATTTTTCTTATCGGGGTTTTTTATTCTGTTTCTGATATCTGTTATTATTAATAGAATTCTATTAAGAATAGAATATATTTTTTAATATTTTATTAATAGAATTAATATTTTATTAATAGAAATAGAATTCATAATCATCCGGTTAGGATCGATCTAAACCAGCCCATTATGTATACACTTCAAGATGCCAACAATTAAACAACTTATTAGAAACACAAGACAGCCAATCAGAAATGTCACCAAATCTCCTGCTCTTGCGGGATGTCCTCAGCGTCGAGGAACGTGTACTAGGGTGTATGTGCGACTCGTTCAGACCATGAGCTGAGACAAAAGAACGGAAAAATTTTTCCATTATTTGTGATCAGTACGGATAAAGAGGATAGAATGGAGGAACGAACCCCCTTCACTATCTAAAAAAAACGAAAAAATAAAAAAAGATCTATTATATCCTTCGGTTGTGTAGCAAATTTCTGGTTTACGTTGGTGCAAATTAAATCATCTCAATTTTAATAAAAAAGAATTACCCATTAGTAATAAAGATTATACGTTAAGCAGGGGAATCTTATTTAAATTAAAAAGCCAAAAAAGAAGCCTCTATTCTTGCAAGAACGGACTAAGAGGGTCAACTAATTGACTAATCTTCATAATTAAATATCGTTACTGTATAAATAGATCTCACTGTGAAAGACCTATTACTGGATAAGTCATAGGTAGAGCCTAAGAGTATTAACTGTACAAGTTAAAAATAGCATTAATTAAATGATTAAATGAAGAAGGGGCTCCGGTGTATAGAGAAGACCTCACCGTTTAAAAAGTAACCATAGAAACGATGGAACCCACTAGTTTTTTTTTCATTTCTATATTACTCTTTATTTTTATTATATTTTTGTTTGATATCTAGTATCAATACAATTTCTTATTTCGAGGTGAATAGAAAAAAAAGAAAAATCGTGGTTGGGAAGGTTATAGTAGCAAAAGCCGTTGGAATTCTTTTTTTATACATTGGAAGAATCCGTTTTGTTATTATAGAAAGGAGAAAAGAATAACTGAAAAAAAAATCAATTAGTTATTCATCAAAGTTTAAAGTTTTGTTTATTCAATGACCAGAATTAAACGAGGATATATAGCTCGGAGACGTAGAACAAAAATCCGTTTATTCGCATCAAGCTTTCGCGGAGCTCATTCAAGACTTACTCGAACTATTATTCAACAAAAAATAAAAGCTTTAGTTTCGGCCCATCGGGATAGAGATAGGCAAAAAAGAAATTTTCGTCGTTTATGGATCACACGGATAAATGCAGAAATTCGCGAGATGGGGGTATTCGATAGTTATAGCGAGCTTATAAACAATCTGTACAAAAAACAGTTACTTATTAGTCGTAAAATACTTGCACAACTAGCTATATTCGATAAGAATTGTCTTTACATGATTTCCAATGACATCATAAAATAAGAAGATTGGGAGGAATCCATCAGAATGTTTTACATAGAATTCCTTGGAGAACAAGTTCCAGGAAGGTAGAATAGAAATTAAAAATTAATACGAAAAAATATGATGATAATATGATCAAGTAATCAAACGGAGTAAAAAGATTCAATAAAAAAAGAATTTTGATTCTTCCCCAATTTGCTTTTTTTATTACAACACTCCAAACAAATCGGGATTTTCAGATTTTTCGAACAAAAAAGAAATTCACGTTTGAGTTCGAATTTAGAATTTGGATTCAATTGATAGAGGAAATCTATTTTTTTCTGGTTCTAAGACCGGCAGTTTTAGGGACCAACCCGCCCTTTTCAAATTGTTTTTCATTATTAAGAAAAGGTAACAAAGATAAAATACGAGCTTGTTTTATAGCAATAGTAATTAATCGTTGTTGTTTTAAAGTCAATCTATTCACCCGTCTAGATAATATTTTTCCTTGTTCACTAATAAATCGACTAATTAAACTCATGTTTCTATAATCAATTCGATCCCCCGATCGAATCGGGGGCAACGGCCGACGAAAAGATCGCGTAGACTTAAGAAAAAGTCGCTTGGATTTATCCATGGTTTTTTATTCCTTAGTTCGAAAATCCTAATTCGTTCAATCGAATCAAAAATGATAATAATTTAGAATAAAGAAATAGGATTTTTTTTATTACAATTTATATTAAGATATAGTACAATTTATATTAAGATATAGAATTAATAGATATATTAACATATTCTATTTTAGTATTAAAAAAAATGTGTTAATATGTCATTCATTTTTCATCTTCTTTCTAAAATCAAAGCGAAACGCAAGTACCATCTATTTCTTTATCTCCCCATGAACTGTATGTTTGTAACAATAAGGACAAAATTTTTTCAATTCCAATCGACTAGGCGTATTGTGTCGGTTTTTTTGAGTAATATATCTGGAAATGCCTCTTGATTTTTTATTAACACTGTTTCGAACACAACTAGTACATTCCAAAAGAACCTTTACTCGGACATCTTTACCCTTAGCCATGAGCCTCCTTTGGTTTTTTATTTACTCAACCCTTCTTTCTATTTTCCAAAAGAAAGGAAGGAAAAAAAAGAAGTTGCTAATTTTTTGCAATTTTGAAATCCAATTATGAAAGATTTCGTTGCAATAAATATAGTAATAATCAATATAGTAATAGTAATAATAAGTAATACAAGAATTCGAACCTATATTCGATTAGATTAGACGTTTAGATTAGAATTGCATGTCATTTAAGAATCTTGTATGATACTCTTGTCCTAACCATGTTTCCACTTCCGTTCTCTTAATTGAATTGAAATTAATTAATTTACTTGACGCTGAAGCTAAAGCCTGGGCCCGAGTTCCCCATTTCACTGAGATTGAATTTGCTTTTATTCTTTCTCTTTTCTCTAATTCTAAAAAAAAAGAGGAGGGGATTAGTAGTCACAGATATTTAACCGTATCTCTAATCTTTCTCATCCCCCCGTGTTAATAACTAGAATGAAAAAAAGGGGAATGTTAACGCATCTGGGAAAAAACGATTAATCTCTATCAATAAACCCGCTAAAGACCCGAACCATAGAGTACTTAGTACCGGTGCCACGGATAGATATGTTTTTAAATCTCGCATTTCAAATCCTCCTTCTCTAATTGTAATTCTCTAATTGTAATAAATAATGTTTATTATAATATATAAATATAAGGGTACTCCGTATATGATCAACAGATATATATCAAGTTAATTAAAGGTCACTCGCGTTTGTTTTGTACGCGAAATTCTTAATTAAAATTGAAACGTACAACAATTTCATAGATCCCTTTTTTTGTTAA